TCTTTTCTTCGAAAATATATTTTATTACTATCATATATTATAGTTAAAAATACAGCCCGTATGTTAGTATTTCAATCTCCAGAATGGTCAGAGGACTTTAAGGATTGGAAGAAAGAAATGCATATTAAATGCACCTATAATGGTGTTCCATTATCAGAAACCGAATTTCCAAAAAACTGGTTAACAGATGGTATTCAAATAAAAATACTATTTCCCTTTTTCTTTAAACCTTGGTACAAAGCTAAGGTACAATCTCGTCAAAAAGATCTACGAAAAAAAAAAAATGATTTTTGTTTTTTAACAGTTTGGGGAATGGAAACTGACCTTCCGTTTGGTTCTCCCCGAAAACGACAATCGGTTTTTAACCCGATTGTCAAAGAAATGAAAAAAACAATTCGAAAATGGAAAAAAAAGTCTTTTTTGTGGATAGAAATTGTTTTTTTCAAAGAAAAAACAAAATTAGTTCGAGACATTAACCTTTCAAAAGAAAGAGAAAAATGGTTTCTGAAAAATATTCTATTTATTAAAGTAATGATAAAAGAATTTTCAAAAAAAAAAACAAATTTCTTACAAAAAATATATGAAATTCAAAACGACCAAACTAGGAGAATTCCTAATCAAATGATTTCTGAATCATTCCCCATTCAATCTCTGGATTTGAACGGTTTTTCATTTAGCGAAACAAAAATGAATGATCTGGCTGATAGAACAAACACAATAATGAATCGGATCAAAAAAATACAAAATAAAAAAGACAATAATAACCAGTTTATAACTAATTACAAAAATAGTAATTGTAAGAAAACAAATTCTATCAATAAATTATTCGTATCACTAAGAAAAAGTTTGAAGAAATTCAAAAAAAGAAGATTAATACAAGAATCCTATTTGCGAATCAAGTTTATTATTCAAAAAATATACCTCAAAGTATTTTTCTGTATTATTAATAAGAATATTCCGAGAATCACTACACAACTTTTTGACTTATCAAAAAACGAATTTGATAAATTGATTTTCAATAATTCAATAAATACAGAAAAAGTTACGAAAACAAGTGCTATTGGAACTCTCAAAAAAAGGTTTTTTGATATTACTAAAAAGAATTCAAAAAAATTGAGCAGATTATCCTACTTTTCACAAGCTTATGTATTTTCCAAAATATATAAAACTAAAATTTTCAGCTTGTATAGAGATCTTCTTCAATATAAGAAAACATCTCTTTTTCTTAAGCAAAAAATAAAGAATTATTTTGAAACCGAAGGAATACTTCATTTTGAATTCGTGCAGAAAAATCTTTTAAATTACCCAATTGTTGAATGGCAAAACTCTTTAAGTAAGTATTCTCAATATGAATTATCACAGATTCAATGGTATCGATTAGTACCACACAAATGGCGAAACAGGGTGAATCAAAGATCTATTATGACTGAAAATAAAGATTTTCACAAAAGTCATTCAGATGAAAAAGACCAATTCATTTTTTACAAAAAATTCATGAATTTTGAATCGAATTCATCCGCCAATGAAAAATATACTATTAACTTTCAAAAATACTATAAATATGCGCTTTTCTCATATGAATCCATTAATTATGACGATCGAAAGGCTTCTGTATCACCATTATGGATAAATAATCCGCAAGAAGGTTGTTATAATTCAAATATATACAACAGAAAGAAAAGTACCTTAGTTGATATGTCAGAGCGTATTATCCCTATAAATATAGATAATTCTTTCGGACAGAACAAAAATATGAATCTGAATAAATTTCCCGATAAAAAATTTCTTGATTTTAAAATTCTCTATTTGTGCTTTAGAAAGAAAGGGGCTATTCATTCCTGGATCGCTCTCGATACCAATATCGACTTTAAGAAAAATACAAATACTAACAATAAAGTAAATAATTATCCAATAGTTTTTAAAATTGATAAAAAAGACCTTGTTTATCTTCAAATTGATAAAGATCAGAAAATCAAGATTTCAAAAAAACAAAAAAGCCTGTTTGATTGGATGGGAATGAATGAAAAAATACTAAGTCATTCGATTTTGAATCTAAAACTTTGGTTCTTTGTCGAATTTGTGCTTCTTTATAAGACATATAAAATGTACCCCTGGATAATCCCGACAAAAGACCTTCTTTTCAATTTAAATGAAACTGTTAGTGAAAATAAAAACATCACTAAAAATCAAAAACAGAATCCTTTAAAATTCTCCACTGAAACTAAATCGAAATCTATTAAATTAGAAAATAAGAATCAAAACAAAAAAAAATCCCCAGGTAAAAATAATGTTGAATTAAATAAACAAAATAAAAAAACTGTTGAAGTTGAATCAATTTTTTCAACTCACGAAAAAGATATTGAAGAAGATTCTTCAGCTGCCGGCTCAGATAGGAAAAAACATCGAAAGAGAAAGCAATATAAGAATAAGAGCAACACGGAAGTCGAACTGGATTTTTTTTTAAAAAGGTCTTTACGTTTTCAATTGAGATGGAATAATTTTTTAAATCAAAAACTAACAAATAATATTAAAGTATATTGTCTCCTGCTTAGATTGGTAAATCCAAAAGAGATTGCTATATCCTCTCTAAAAAGGGGAGAAATACGTCTAGATATTCTGCTGATTCAAAAAGATTTAACTATTCGAGAATTGATGACAAAAAGAATATTAATTATCGAACCTGTGCGCTTGTCTATAAAAAACGATGGTCAATTTTTGATGTCTCGAACTCAAAATGTTTCATTGGTTCATAAGAGTAAACACCAACTTAATCAAAGTTACCGAAAAAAACACTATAGTGATCGAAACAATTCCAATAATTATATTGGAAGACATCCAAATCACAGATTAACTGAAAATCGAGATTATGATTTAGTTATTCCTGAACAAATTTTTTCCAATAAATCCCGTAGGGAATTAAGAATTCTAATTTGTTTCAATTCTAGGAATAGCAATCCTATTTCGAACAATTCAGTATTTTCCAATAACGTAAAAAAATCTGATCAAGTTTTGGATAACCGTCAAAATTTTTATAGGAATAAAATTGAACTAATTCAATTAAAATCCTTTCTTTGGACTACTTACCGATTAGAGGATTTATCTTGTATGAATCGATATTGGTTTGATACCAATAATGGAAGCCGTTTTAGTCTGTTAAGGATATATATGTATATTCCCTCCTTATGAATGATGCAGTTATTTCTTAACTTCTATATATCTTCGCGGTATGTATTTAGCATATGAAACAGGGGGGTTGTACACATTCATTTCCATTCCAATACGATAAAATTCAATGCATGTATCCATATCCATTAAATAAATAATTAGATATTCAATTAGATCAAATAGTAATAAGTTCTCTTTTATCTGTATAAATCTCTATTTTTTTTATTTAATACTTAATGAAAATGAATAAGATTTTTTTTACTGATCATTAAATGAATTTTTTTTAAGGAAAAATAAAAACTAGTTGATTCGATTTTATATTATGGTAACAAAAAAAGTTATTTCAGTTATTTCAGAAGAAGAAAATCGGGGATCTATTGAATTTCAAGTCTTTCATTTCACCAATAAAATAAGAAGGCTTACTTCACATTTGGAATTTCACAGAAAAGACTATTTATCGCAGCGGGGGCTACGGAAAATCTTAGGAAAACGACAAAGGCTGTTGTCTTATTTGTCAAATAAAAAACGAGTTTCTTATAAAGAATTAATAAATCAACTGGATATTCGAGAATCAAAAACACGTTAATTTTTTCATTTTAAAAACAATGAAAATTGGTTATTTTATTGAATTTTTTTTTATCTAGAATTTAGACGAACTTCTTTTCGTTTTAAGCGGTTCATAAAAGAATGAATCGAGGAATAAAGTATGAATGTAACAACTAAAAGAAAAGAGCATATGATAGTCAATATGGGACCTCATCACCCATCAATGCATGGCGTTCTTCGTCTTATTCTTACTCTAGATGGCGAAGATGTTATTGATTGTGAGCCAATATTGGGTTATCTGCACAGAGGGATGGAAAAAATTGCCGAAAACAGAACAGTTATACAATATTTGCCATATGTAACACGTTGGGATTATTTAGCTACTATGTTTACAGAAGCAATAACCGTAAATGGACCAGAGCAGATGGTGAATATTCAAGTGCCTAAAAGAGCCAGTTATATCAGAGTGATCATGTTAGAATTGAGTCGTATAGCTTCTCATCTGTTATGGCTTGGCCCCTTTATGGCAGATATTGGTGCACAGACTCCCTTTTTCTATATTTTCAGAGAAAGAGAATTAGTATATGATCTATTTGAAGCTGCCACCGGTATGAGAATGATGCACAATTATTTTCGTATCGGAGGAGTAGGGGCCGATCTCCCTTATGGATGGATAGAAAAATGTTCGGATTTCTGTGATTATTTTATAACTGCTGTTTCTGAATACCAAAAACTTATTACGCGAAATCCCATTTTTTTAGAACGAGTTGAGGGGGTAGGTATTATTGGTGCAGAAGAAGCAATAAATTGGGGTTTATCCGGACCGATGTTACGAGCTTGTGGAATTCAATGGGATCTTCGTAAAGTCGATCAGTATGAATGTTATGACGAATTTGAGTGGGAAATCAATTGGCAAAAAGAAGGAGATTCATTAGCGCGTTATTTAGTACGAATCAGTGAAATGAAGGAATCTATCAAAATTGTTCAACAGGCCCTCGAAGGAATTCCAGGCGGTCCTTATGAGAATTTAGAAATACGTTGCTTTGATAGAGAACGGGATCCAGAATGGAATGATTTTGACTATCGCTTCATTAGTAAAAAAATCTCTCCTACTTTTGAATTACCGAAACAAGAGCTTTATGCAAGAGTTGAAGCCCCAAAAGGGGAATTGGGAATTTATTTAATAGGGGATCGGAGTGGTTTTCCTTGGAGATGGAAAATTCGCCCCCCAGGTTTTATCAATTTGCAAATTCTTCCTCAGTTAGTTAAAAGAATGAAATTGGCGGATATTATGACAATACTAGGTAGCATCGATATCATTATGGGAGAAGTTGATCGTTGAAATGATAATTGATACAAGAGAAATACAAGATATACACTCTTTTTCTCGATTTGAATCTTTAAAAGAGATCTATGGGATCATAGGGATGCTTTTACCTATTTTGATTCTTGTATTGGGAATTACAATAGGTGTACTCGTAATTGTGTGGTTAGAAAGAGAAATATCTGCCGGAATACAACAACGTATTGGACCGGAATACGCCGGTCCGTTGGGAATTCTTCAAGCGTTAGCAGATGGAACAAAACTTATTTTAAAAGAAAACCTTCTTCCATCTAGAGGAGATGGTCGTTTATTCATTATCGGACCATCCATAGTAGTTATATCTGTTTTCGTAAGTTATTTAGTAATTCCTTTTAGCTATCACCTTGTTTTATCCGATCTCAATATCGGTGTTTTTTTATGGATTGCCTTTTCAAGTATTGTTCCGATTGGACTTCTTATGTCAGGATATGGATCAAACAACAAATATTCCTTTTTAGGTGGTCTACGAGCCGCCGCTCAATCGATTAGTTATGAAATACCATTGACTCTTTGTGTGTTATCAATATCTCTACGTGCGGTTCGTTCTAACCTTTTCTTTAATTCTTTTTTGTAAGTAAAGAAGTTGAATAGGTATCTTCACTTTTTTATTCATCATTCGGGTTAAATTAACGAAATCAGATAGTTATATGAGTGAAAAAAAAACTGCTTCGAAATTAGCAGTAAAAAGATTGAGTCTCATCTCCTAAGTACAAGAACGAAAAAAAAAATTCAATATAAGCAAAACTTTTTTTTACCCCACGTTGGTTGATTAGTGATTAGTCATCCTGGCTTGAAGCGGGCGCAAAAGATCAACCATATAGAGTTTTCGCTATTCTTTATATGTATTCATAGAATGGAGGGTTCGACAAAAATGAGTGGATGGTTAGGAACACAAAAATACATAAAGGATTAGTAATAGAAATTTTTATGTCACTTTTAAAAATGAAAATCTTTGGATAACATAAAAAGAACAATAATTGGGGCTTCAAATTGGTAGAAATAATCAAGCAGTACTCCTCATGATTGCAATCCAGAGTATACTCCTACTCACAGATTAAAAAACGACTATCCGAAACGAAATAATCCTTTCGTGTTTTGAACTCCCTCTTTTGAAAGAAGAGAATAGGAACGAAAATTCATAGAGAGCACGAAATATCCTTCATTATTAAAACATTCATCTAATCTCTGATTTTTTTAATAAAAAAAAAGATGGCTATTGATATTGAGTATTTTATTAAAAAGTTATTACTCAACAAAGAAAGATTCAAATTTTTAAAGGACGAGATTAATTCATAAGTGCTTTTTGAGTTATTATATCTATATAATTCTGGCATACAGAATTCCATCGGTCTAATTTTTGACCTTCCGGCGGGATCGGGTGTTGATTCTATCTATATTTTGACCAAAAATCAAATCTATCACGATAAAAAATATCGACTTGGTCTTTAGATTTCTTGATGGCCGTCGAGGAGCCGTATGAGGTGAAAATCTCATGTACGGTTCTGGACTAGCGATGGGAACAGTGATGTTATCACCGACTATTATTATCTAATAGTTCAAGTACAGTTGATATAGTTGAGGCGCAATCGAAATATGGGTTTTTAGGATGGAATTTGTGGCGTCAACCTATAGGGTTTATCATTTTTCTAATTTCGTCCCTAGCAGAATGTGAGAGATTGCCTTTTGATTTACCCGAAGCAGAGGAAGAATTAGTAGCAGGTTATCAAACCGAATATTCGGGTATCAAATTTGGATTATTTTATGTTGCTTCCTATCTCAATCTATTAGTTTCGTCGTTATTTGTAACAATTATGTACTTGGGTGGTTGGAATATCTTTATTCCGTCCGTATTTTTTTCTGATCGAGTTGAAATAAATAAAGTAGGGAGGGTCCTTATAATAACAATTGGTATTTTTTTTACTTTAGCTAAAACTTATTTGTTCGTATTCATTTCTATCACAACACGATGGACTTTACCGAGACTAAGAATGGACCAACTATTAAATCTTGGGTGGAAATTTCTTTTACCCATTTCTCTCGGTAATTTATTATTAACAACCTCTTCCCAACTCCTTTCACTCTAAACGAAAAAAGAATAGGATATTCTATATTTCTTACTTCTCATCAAACAAGAGAAAGAAACAAACATACGATTATTCATAGATCTTTACAATATGTTCCCGACGGTAACTGGGTTCATGAATTATGGCCAACAAGCAATTCGGGCGGCAAGGTACATTGGTCAAGGATTCATCATTACCTTATCCCATGCAAATCGTTTACCTGTAACTATTCAATATCCTTATGAAAAATTAATTACATCAGAGCGTTTCCGCGGACGAATCCATTTTGAATTTGATAAATGTATAGCTTGTGAAGTATGTGTTCGTGTATGTCCTATCGATCTACCCATTGTTGATTGGAAATTGGAAACCGGTGTGCGAAAAAAACGCTTGCTTAATTACAGTATTGATTTTGGAATTTGTATATTTTGCGGAAATTGCGTTGAGTATTGTCCAACAAATTGTTTATCAATGACTGAAGAATATGAACTTTCCGCTTATGATCGTCACGAATTGAATTATAATCAAATCGCATTAGGTCGGTTACCGATGTCAGTAATTAACGATTATACAATTCGAACAATTTTAAATTATCCGCAAATAAAAAATGCATTTCATGATTAAAGAATGATTAACGAATAATTACTAATTAGTATAGTAATGTATAGTCAGGTTCACTTTTATCTAATTGAAAGGAAGCGTTCCGTATTTTTTTTCTCAATAGAACTCGAAATTGCAATTAATTGTTGATTAGTTAGTGAGAAGTGCAAATCAATTTGGATTTCAAATCCAATTTAAGAATTTCTAGATTTATTTATAAATAGTTTTATAAATAGTTTCCAGCTAATTTTTCTACTTATTTTGACGTAAAGGGGAACAAGATATTGGTATAGTAATTGAACCGAGACAAAATTTAATCCATTAGAAACCTCATTACATTCTAATTGAACTCAATTAGGAGCATATCATAAAAAAAAGAAAAAATTTCCTGGTCAGGTCAATAAAATCATGAAAAAACATTTCAATTTTTTTATCTTGTATATAGAATGGATTTGCCTGGACCAATACATGATTTTCTTTTAGTTTTTCTGGGATCAGGTCTTCTATTAGGAGGTATAGGAGTGGTATTATTTACCAATCCAATTTATTCGGCTTTTGCATTGGGATTGGTTCTTGTTTGCATATCTTTATTTTATATTTTATCAAACTCTCATTTTGTAGCGGCTGCCCAGCTCCTTATTTACGTTGGAGCTATAAATGTTTTAATTTTATTTGCTGTGATGTTTATGAATGGTTCAGAATATTATAAAGATTTCGATCTTTGGACTGTTGGGAATGGGATTACTTCGTTGGTTTGTACAAGTATTTTAATCTCCCTAATTACCACGATTCTCAATACGTCTTGGTACGGAATTATTTGGACGACAAAATCAAACCAGATTATCGAACAAGATTTGATAGGGAATAGTCAACAAATTGGAATTCATTTATCAACGGATTTTTTTCTTCCATTTGAACTTATTTCAATAATTCTTTTGGTTGCTTTGATAGGTGCAATTGCTGTTGCCCGTCAATAAAAAATCTTTCTAACTACGAAGAACAATCAAAATTGAAATTTTCTTGCTCTTATCAAATACATTTCTCTTTCATTTTTGAATTCTATTTCAATATCGCTATTTTTTTTTTTACAAAAATATATATATTTAGACGTGTTCCATTATAGTCAAGCAAAAGCCTTGGTTTATTGTTCATCGCGAAATCACTCAAAATTGATAAGGAGCTGATCAATGATACTCGAACATACACTTGTTTTGAGTGCCTATTTATTTTCTATTGGTATCTATGGATTGATCACGAGTCGAAATATGGTTAGGGCTCTTATGTGTCTGGAACTTATCCTGAATGCCGTTAATATAAATTTCGTCACATTTTCGGATTTGTTTGATAGTCGACAATTACAAGGAGATATTTTCTCGATTTTTGTTATAGCTATTGCCGCAGCCGAAGCAGCTATTGGGTTAGCGATTGTTTCATCAATTTATCGTAATAGAAAATCAACTCGTATCAATCAATCGAATTTATTGAATAAATAAGTACTAATAATTTATTTGAAAAATTCGAAATTCATCAATTATTTAATATTAGATGTAAAAATGTAATAAATCAAAGTATCTTAGCCAACCCCGGAGTCGCGATCAATAATTCGATTGATTATATTATTAATATAATAACAAAATCATTGATTCATCTGGTATATAAATATATGATTTCTATATAAGTTTACTAGATCGAAGTTTATGATATTCAAAGAACGAGAGATCCAATGTCACATTCAGTAAAGATTTATGATACATGTATAGGATGTACTCAGTGTGTACGAGCCTGCCCAACCGATGTATTAGAAATGATCCCTTGGGATGGATGTAAGGCTAAGCAAATTGCTTCTGCTCCACGAACGGAGGATTGTGTTGGTTGTAAGAGATGTGAATCCGCTTGCCCAACGGATTTTTTGAGCGTGAGGGTTTATTTATGGCATGAAACAACTCGAAGCATGGGTCTAGCTTATTAATATAATAAGTTACAGAAAAAACTACTTTAACTTTAAACAAACTCAAACTGAATTTTCAATTTTTTTTTAAATACAATTGATTTTTTTTACCGACAAAAAACCCGTTCTTTTTCGAGAACGGGTTTTGGGGTCTAATTCTATCTTGTCTTTACCACGAATTATTTTCCTTGGTTAACAATAATTGTAGTTTTACCAATATTGGCGGGTTCTTTAATTTTCTTTCTACCTCATAGAGGAAATAAGGTAATAAGGTGGTATACTATATCTATTTCAATTTTTGAACTCCTTTTAACGACCTATACATTCTGTTATCATTTCCAATTGACCGATCCATTAAATCAACTAGCAGAGGATTATCAATGGATTAATTTTTTTGATTTTGACTGGAGGTTGGGAATAGATGGGCTTTCTATAGGAACCATTTTACTAACGGGATTTATAACCACTTTAGCTACTTTAGCAGCTTGGCCGGTTACTCGGGATTCCCGATTGTTCCATTTCCTGATGTTAGGAATGTACAGTGGTCAAATAGGATCATTTTCTTCTCACGATCTTTTACTTTTTTTTCTCATGTGGGAGTTCGAATTAATTCCAGTTTATTTACTTCTATTGATCTGGGGGGGACGGAAACGTCTGTATTCAGCTACAAAATTCATTTTATACACTGCGGGAGGGTCTATTTTTCTATTAATAGGTGTTTTTGGTATTGGCTTATACGGTTCGAATGAACCGACATTAAATTTTGAAATATTAGCTAACCAATCGTATCCTGTAGCACTAGAAATACTACTCTATACTGGATTTTTAATTGCTTTTGCAGTGAAATTACCGATCATACCCTTCCATACATGGTTACCAGATACCCACGGGGAGGCACATTACAGTACTTGTATGCTTCTAGCTGGCATTTTATTAAAAATGGGAGCATATGGTTTGGTTCGGATCAATATGCAATTATTCCCCCACGCTCATTCTATATTTTCTCCCTGGTTGATTATAGTAGGTGCAATACAAATAATCTATGCAGCTTCAACATCTCCGGGTCAACGTAATTTAAAAAAAAGAATAGCCTATTCCTCCGTATCTCATATGGGGTTCATAATTCTCGGAATTGGAGCGATAACCGATACGGGGCTCAATGGAGCCCTTTTACAAATGATTTCTCACGGATTTATTGGTGCTGCTCTTTTTTTCTTGGCAGGACTGACGTATGATAGAATACGTCTTGTTTATCTCGACAAAATGGGGGGAATGGCGATTTTCCTTCCAAAAATATTCACACTGTTCAGTATCTTATCAATGGCTTCCCTTGCATTACCCGGCATGAGTGGTTTTGTTGCCGAATTAATCGTCTTTTTTGGAATAATTACCAGTCAACAATATTTTTTCATTCCAAAAATACTAATTACTTTTCTAATGGCAATTGGAATGATATTAACTCCTATTTATTTATTATCGATGTTACGTCAAATGTTCTACGGATACAAGATTTTGAATGCACAAAACTCTTATTTTTGTGATTCTGGGCCGAGAGAATTATTTATTTTAATCTCTATTCTTCTCCCAATAATAGGCATTGGTATTTATCCGGATTTCATCCTCTCACTCTCGGTTGAGAAGGTCGAAGCTATTATATCTACATATTTTTACCGATAGTTTTCTTTCATGAAAAAAATAAGAAAGAATTAAGAATTGACTCCTATTCTTTCTTTTTCGTTTTACATTTTTACAATGAAAAAATAGAAATTAACTAAAGTCAAAATGAATTCAAATTGTCGCTAGATGGATTTGATTTATTTTTGTGAGAACCTTTTGAATCAATTAGTGTAGTGATTCAAATGGTTCTCGACATCTTCCCTGAAGTATTGAGTTTTTTTTTCTTATATTCGTTAACTTAATATTTACTAAATTTAATATTTCAATTTCATTGGTTTTATTATCATTTTTTTGAAGATGTTTTCTGTTTGTATTGTAGGAATCTTTTTCAATTTCATTTCACGTTAATGAAAATGAAAGGAACCATAACTATGTAATCCTATTCCTAATAGGTTGACCCCAAAATAGCATATCCAAATTATAAGAAAGCCCATAGAAGCCACAATCGCGGAATTTAGACTTTTGAACTTTTTTTTATTTGTTCGAGTATGTAAATAAATTGCAAATAGGGTCCAAGTAATAAATGACCAAGTTTCTTTTGGGTCCCAATTCCAATATGATCCCCATGCCTCATTAGCCCATACTGATCCTGAAAGAATCCCGATGTTTAAAAAGATAAAGCCTAGACTAATAATACGATAACTCCACTGATCTAATTGTTGAATTAGTTGAGCTCTGTAATAATTTCTCGCCGAACAAGAGAAGTTGTTTATTAAAACATTCCGCTTTTGATCCATATATTGGATCTTGTTAAAGGAAAATGACTCGTTTACGAAATTTTCAAAAGATTTTTGAAATAAAATGACTAAAAGCGCTACGGATAATAATGATCCGCATAAAAGAGATGCATAGCCCAATATCATCATACTTACGTGCATCATTAACCACTGGGATTGAAGAGCGGGTACTAATATTACAGATTGATGTATTTCGGTTAAAATACCTGAAGTGGTAAAGCCTTGTATAAAAATTGTACTTGGGGAGGTTATTGCGCTTAAATAATTTTTATGTTTTTTAAAATATGGAACGATAGAAATAAGGGAGAAACCCCATGAAAGAAAAATGAGTGATTCATATAAATCACTTAATGGGAAATGTCCCGAATAAATCCAACGAGTGGTTAATAATCCCGTTATACAGAAAAAAGTAGCTCTAATGCCTTTTTCTGACGAATAATATAGTCCTACGATTTCATCAACTGATAAAATTATCAAAAAAATTGTAATTACAATTGAAACGATCGAAAATGATATATGCGTTAATATATGTTCTAAAGTGGAAAATATCATAAAAATTCTCAAATAAAAAAAAGTATAGAAAATGATACGGAATCCAATTCCAGATTGGATTTCTTAATATTATTATATTATAGAAGAACTTATTGTCTTTCTTTTCGAAGAAAGCCTGCCGCCACTCGGACTCGAACCGAGATGCTCTAGCACTGCTTCCTAAGAGCAGCGTGTCTACCGATTTCACCATAGCGGCGTACTCGAAATAATAATAAGCTTTTTTTATTTAGTTGTCGAGATTGAAATTCAAAAAGTTAATTCAATTACTGACACAAAATTCCTTTCATTTTACTTTCCTCCATATTGAAACATTCCAAAATATTACCCGAATTCAATTCTTATTGCGTAATTCAATTTTGAATTAAAAAAAGAAAATGACTATTTGAATCTTGATGGGGAAAATCAGAATCCCCATCGGGAAAGACTACAATAAAAAAAGTACGATTTTTTTATTATTTAATAGAAGTTTGATTATTGGATTGTTGTACAAAAAAACTTTTTGAATTATCTGTAGAAATAGATTTCGCTAATGAAAAAGCCTTCAACGCTGTAAAATAGGCCTTTATTTTCCAAATATTCTTACGAATATGTTTTTTTGATATAGAAGTCCGTTTTTTTGGAACTGCCATGAAAAAATAAATTTTAAAACAATTTTGTTTTTTATCTAGTTGAATGTGAAAGACATTTATTGTTCAAACAATCTCATTTATTTTGCATTTTTTTTAGCTTGATCCCATTCAATCCAAAACTAAATGTTTGACAAGAGACAAAAGAGAAATAACGAAGTTTTTCTATATCTATGTTTCTTTTTGGTGTTTTCTATTTATATCCATATCAAAATAGAATCAAAAGTGAAAAAAGAAATCCTTGCTCATTGATTTTGATTGATGATAGGTATCGAAAGAAAAATTTAGGATATTCTAATTTCGACAATTCTAAAAAAATTCCATGTGTTTTATAGTATTTATATTACTAGTAATGGAAAAAAAAGGAATGTATAAAATCCTCTGTGTCTATTTTTTGTATGGAATTCTGAATCTTTCGTCTACAGATAGAATAAATATTATTATATATATTAATATATAAATTAATATAGAAAGTTTTACTTTCTAAAGAAAGTAGAAAGATCTTCGTTAGAACTTAGCTAATTTATTTCGATTTATTTACAGAAGTTACTCTAGCTAACTATTTCTAGTTAGTTATTTAGAGTAACTAATCGTTTGTTATTTTAGAGTAAAAAAAGTTTATTATTTTTTTGATTCATTCTAGTAAATTTTTTATTTTATAAAAGTAAATTTTTATAAATTAAATAGAAAATACATATATATATATGTATTATATTTAATAATATATTTAATTTTAAATTAAATATTTAAATTTATATTTAATTTATAGAAATTAAAATAAATAGTATTAGTATTTTTAGTTAATTTTTTATTTTTATTTCATTTTCGATTGCACTATTAGCCCGATCCTATTGATTCTAACTTCCTTCTTCCTCTGAATATTCTGAAGGAGTTGAGAAACAAGAATTCCGAATAAAATCAGAATAAAAGACACAAGGTTTTTTTATGGACTATACATATCCCTATTCATGGATTATACCTCTCATTCCACTTCCCATTCCGATGTTAATGGGAGTTGGACTTATCGTTTTTCCAACGGCAACAAAAAATCTTCGACGCATGTGGTCCTTTCCTAGTATCTTTCTACTAAATGTAGTTATGCTCCTTTCGGTCTATCTATCTCTTCATCAAATAAATCAAAATTCCCTCTATCAATATGTATGGTCTTGGACCATTAATAATGATTTTTCTTTAGACTTCGGTTACTTAATAGATTCGCTTGCTTCGATTATGGTAATATTAATTAGTACGGTTGGCATTCTGGTTCTTTTTTATAGTGACAATTATATGTATCATGATCAGGGATATTTGAGATTTTTTTCTTATATGAGTTTTTTCACTACTTCTATGTTGGGACTAGTTACTAGTGTGAATTTGATCCAAATTTATATTTTTTGGGAATTAGTTGGAATGTGTTCTTATCTATTAATAGGTTTTTGGTTCACACGACCTATTGCGTCAAATGCTTGTCAAAAAGCCTTTGTAACGAATCGTGTAGGTGATTTTGGTTTATTATTAGGGATTTTGGGACTTTATGCTATAACGGGTAGTTTCGAATTTCGCGATTTATTCGAAATATTAAATAAATTAGTTTATAATAATGAGGTCAATTTTTTATTTCTTACTTTGTGTGCCTTGTTTTTATTTACAGGTGCAGTTGCCAAGTCTGCTCAATTCCCCCTTCATGTATGGTTACCTGATGCCATGGAAGGTCCTACTCCTA